TAATTAGATTAGTAGGTTGCGAACATATAGTATTTATTATTAACCTTTCAAAGATAGAATAAAAAGGGGGGAATCACTTAATTTCCTTTTGCTGCTTTCCCGGCTGACACAATATTTTTTATCATTAGATCTACCATTCAAATTTTGTCTATACTAATAGAATAGAAGTTTTTTTTATTTTTTATTTATAAAAATTAGTATTTCATCAAAATTGAAATAAAAATAAATAAAACTACAATAAGTAACTACTATTATACTATTAATTAATAATTATATAGTATATATAATTAATATATATGTAAACTAAGAATAGGATTTTTTAACGAATGGAATTAAGAAAGACAAAATCGCCACAAGAAAAGGATGTCTAAAATTCCTTTTCTTGTGGCGAAGACTGGCAAGACAAAAAATACTCCCTATAGTCCCTAAAATTTGTTGTTTTGCCGATTTATAGTTCCCTTTTTTTCTGCGCTTGCTTTCCTTATCTTATTTTAGTATCTAGTCAAATTTTTCCATTCTAATAAAAAAAACTCTTGATTATTGATACATTCTATCAATTTCAATTGGTCACTAACGACAGAGTTACATCACACCCCCTCCCATTTTTCAATACAAATTTGTATTGAAAAATAAAGAAGGGGGTAAAGTGAATTCTTCTTAATATACATACTAGGATTAGGACTATCAGACAAGTAATTCCTGACACCTGGTCGAAAAGGAATAGAAAGTCTAAAGAGAGGCAAAAAGGCTTTTAATAATTTTTTTTCTTTTTTACGAATTTAATTTTAATAAAGCTAAATAGACAGATCTAAAAATTCATTTCGGATAATTGAACCTTCTCAAATTGTTTCTTTTTAAGAACCAAAAAGATTTGTGCCAAAACAACCGATCCTAAGAAGAACAAAAGGCCTTGGACACGTAATGGATCTTGAAGTACTATTTCCGCATCCCCCTGACCAAATCCACCCACATTAGGATTACTCGTTAATGGTTGATCGAGTTTAATGGATTCGCCCTCTGAAACAAGAAGTTCTAGGCCTCTAGGGATAATATCAATTACTTGGCGTTCATTCGATGCATCCACTATGGTTATTTCGTATCCCCCTTTTTCTTTTCGTAAAATTTTGCTTATTATCCCTCCTGCCGTAGCATTATAAACTGTATTGTTACTTTTACTACCATCAGGATAAATCTGACCCCTTCCCCTGTTTCCACCTACGTATATAGGATATTTTAAGAAGTGAACATCTTTATTAGTAGCAGGATCTGGGGCAAGAATAGGAAAGGTTATTTCACTATATTTTTGACCAGGAACAGGACCTATCACAAGAATATTTTTTTTATTGGGGCGATAATTCTGAAAAGATAGATTTCCTATCTTTTCTTTCATCTCGGGTGAAATACGATCGGGGGGGGCTAATTCAAATCCCTCCGGTAAAATAAGAACAGCTCCCACATTCAAAGCTCCTTTTTTACCATTAGCTAGAACTTGTTTTAGCTGCATATCATAAGGAATTTTAACAACTGCTTCAAATACAGTATCAGGAAGTACCGCTTGTGGAACCTCAATATCCACGGGCTTACTAGCTAAATGGCAATTGGCACATACAATACGCCCAGTTGCCTCTCGTGGATTTTCATAATTCTGCTGGGCAAAAATTGGATATGCACTTGAAATGGATGCCCAAGTTATTATATATATCATGAGTGAGACAGATATGGAGCGAGTAATCTCTTCCCTTATCCAAGAAAAGGTATTTCTAGTTTGCATGGTCCAATCATTTATCCCGAAAATTTCTACAATAAAGTTAGGTAGGTCGATAATATACTTTCCTAGCCACAATTCTGCTATTTACATTTACTGAAAAAATAAAAATTTTTTGTTGAACTATACAAGGAATCCCTCATGGGTAAAAAAGAGTAAAGTAAATACGACTTTGATTTGGTTATGATGTATAAGGTAAGAAAGATTAGAATTGGATCAGTGAATCTTTTTTTAGTCATTTATTGCATGATAAATCACTACAAGTGACGGAGATACACGATTTAAATAACGAAAGATCCAATATTTAAAAATTGTATCAAGAATGACTGGAAAGGTAGAAACTAGACCAGATAAAATTTGCTCATAATGAGCAAACCCAAAATCTTTGTAAATATAACCGATCATTAGTTCCCAACCGTGAGGCGAATGGAATCCGATACATAAATCAGTTAATAAAAGAATCGAAAAAGCTTTAATTGTATCACTTAAATTATATAGGAATTCTTGAACCCAAGAATTCAGAATAAAAAGCTTTTCCTTACCCCAAAAGGAATAACCACTTAGAATAACGAAAGATATTAGATTTGTCGAGAAGTGCAAGATTGTATGGATACGATACTCATTGTGTATCTTGATGAATTGGATCGTTTCTTTGTGGATTCCTAGACGAAATTGTTGTAAATCGGTTTCTGGGTATTCCTTTATCATTTCATCCAGCTGGAATAGTTCCTCTAATTGTATGAATTTTTCTAGAACACTTTTTTCTTGAATATCATTCAAGAAAGTTTCGCATTGTCTAGTATTCCACCAATTAGTAATCCAAGTTTTCAAACTTTTATTACAGCAGAGAGAGATCAACCAGGGCAAAAAGACTATAGATGTAAAATAAAAAAAAGGAATGAATGCTTGCTTTTTTGCCATTTTGAAGCTGTGAATTGTTAATGAACTTACCGCATTTGTTGATTCTATTAGATCTACTATTTCTATCGAGCATGAGTTTCTATTCTAATTCGAATAGAATGTATTGAGCCTCTAATCCCTTTTATCTTTTTCTTTTTATTCAATACTTAGTCTTTGCTTTGAATCTAGAAAGAATAAAGAAATAGACTCAGAATACACTTCCAATTTGAATCAAGAAAAAATTGGATTTCCAGGATGTTATTCCCCCTTTTTTTTCGATCAATACTAAAAGAACTTTTTTAAAATTTTTTTTTCAAATCAAAAATATGATTCTATTTTCGAGACAAATAAACTCTCTTTCTTTTCTATCAAATATATCAAAAAAAAACGAGCATATTAAAGAATAGATGAATGTTCAATTGAAAAAAAGAAAGAAATTCTTTAGTTTTTTCTTCCTACTGACAAAGCATTTAGTCGTTAAAAATGAATTCATTTCAAAATACTTCAATTGGTACACGCAAGAAGTAAGCCAATTCAGCAGCTTTTTGCTCAATTTCTCGTGTAGTAAAATTCTCATCAGTACGAATTAAAGGAATAGCCCCTTGACCTCGAATTTCCATATAAAGGACACGCCGAGCAGAAACACCCTCTTTAACTTCTATTCTGATGGACTGAATATCTTTCATAAGGAATCGTAAAAAGATGCGACGGCTTTTTCCAGGAAATCCCCAACGAAAAATACGTACTATCCCTTCTTTTCGGTCGAAAAGATCATAACCACTACCCACATTCCACAAAATAGTGCACCACAAATAGCAACTAATAAAGAGACCCGCGATCCCATAGAAAGACATCACAATCCCTTGTGGAAAAAAAATGATTTGCTGAGACGCAAATAACGATATAAAATTTCTACCAAGATAACTGGAAGTTCCAACCAATAAGAATCCCAATGAACCTAAAAATAGGATAAAGGCCCAGCAGAAATTACTTGTTTTTCGAGACCCCGTTATAAATTCTATCCATAGAGATTCTGATCGCCAACTCATATATATTAGATCCAGTTATACAATTTTTTAGAATTGAGAAAATATGACTTTCCTTTTTTTGTTTTCAAAGTAACTCTCATCAACTATAACTATTTTGTTGTGAATCTTTACCTTAGGAGTAATTCATAGAATTGTTTATATCAAAAATAATAACATCTCCTTCCTTTATACGATCCCCTATAACTATATACATACAAATAAATACATTGACTTGACTTTCATACAGCGGCCCGATGATGATCCATTTTTCAAAAGAGCGCAAATTTAGTTACCCCATATAATACGTTTACACATGTATAAAAGCTTTTTTTAGTTATGTTTGTAGGAATCTATGTGTTTATACAATATTCTACCAAATGGGTCTTATCGAATCGAAGTTTTTAAAATAAAAAAGGGAGTGATACGATTAGGTCTCATCCGATCTAAAAAATCTTATTTTTTTGAATATGAAGAAATAAAGAAGCCATTGCAAGTGCCGGAAAGACTAGGCCTACTAAAGGCACAAAAATAGAGGGTAAGTTATTGAAAGTTGTCATAAAATGGGGTACCTCAATTTAATATTTGTACCTGTTATTGTTATATTCTGAATTCTAAAGATATCTTAGAATATCTTGTATTTTTATTATTTCTATTATATATATTATATAATTATACTAAGTATCTTTAAGTAAATATATATCTAATACTAATATACAACCTAATAGAAATATAGAGAATAGAACCTACTAGAAATAGAATAAAAAAATAGGTACAAGAAACGCCAAACTAAATAAATGGACTTATTCATCTTTCAAAATAAAATAGATGTATTATCATAATCCCCCTGTTAGATTTATTATTCTTTTTGTCTTCTAATAGTCATTAATAAAGAAAAAATTTTATTCCATTAAAAATTTCTACAAAATTTATTGGAATCTGATCCAACAACAGGGAATTTTCGGGAAATGCAAAAAGATGCAAGACTCTCTATAGATCTATATCTCTATTTGAATTATCTATACATATGCAAGCAAGAGAGGAAAAAAACTTTGTTTAATTTTTGTTCAAAGGAAAAAAAGCATGGAGCTGAAATAACTCACTTACAACACCTTTTAAAGGATTACGTGGTACAATTGCATCCAATAAGCCCTTATGTAATAAAGATTCAGCCGCTTGTGAACCTTCAGGCACGGCTTTTTTCAATGTTTGTTCAATTACTCTTTTACCCGCAAATGCAATATAGGCATAGGGTTCGGCAATAATGATATCCCCCAACATACCAAAACTTGCTGTCACCCCACCGGTAG